TAAAAATAAGCTAAAGCAAGCTTTTGGGTTCATACCCCAAATATAAAGGAAATACCTTTTTTTTAAAAATAAAGTGCCTGATAAAAAGGGTTATTCTGATAGGATAAATTATGTAAAAATTTACCTTTATTATATTTTATAGAATTAAACTATATCTTATAATTTCAAAAATTATCGTGCATCTTACACTAAAATATAATTATTATAATATGAAATAAAATTCATTAAGGTCTATTGCCTATTTTTTATTTTATATTTTGTAAATTCTAATAAAATATTTTTTTTATTTATTTTATTTTTTAGAACTTTAATTTCAATTTCCTCTAATTCTTGATTAGGGTGTTGAATTGGTTTAGAAATTAATTTATTAAGATTTATCCCCCTAATATCTAACCCCAATAATTTACTAAACTCAGAAGCTTCTTTAAAATATTTTTTAACGCAATCTATCGCATCAATTAATTTTTTATTTGCTATTTTATTAAATATAATTATATTAAAAAATTTTTTCATTAATAATATATTTTCAATTTTAATTAACTCCTCTCTACTAATAAAAATAGGATCAACCCCCTTTCACTTTTGATTCCCCAATATCATAGAAGGAATATCTTGATTAAATTGTTTTATTTTAATAACATGACAAAAAATTTCCCCTATAATTTTATTATCTTACTATATAAATCTAAAATTTTTATTTTTAATTATAATTTTAAATGTATTAATTGGAACCATTAGAAGCTTTAATCAAATTTCATTACGAAAATTAATAGCTTTTTCATCAATTAACAATTTAGGGTGAATGTTAGCAGCTTTATCAATTAGAGAAAATTTATGATTACTATATTTTTCCCTTTATTCAATATTTATTTTTATTATATGTTTTTTATTTTATATTATTAATACCTTTTATATTAATCAATTATTTAATTTAAATTTAAATTTTTTTATTAAATTTTCAATTTTAATTAATTTTTTATCTTTGGGAGGATTACCCCCATTTTTAGGATTTTTTCCTAAGTGAATAATTATCAATTATTTATTAATAAATAATTTATTTATTATTACTTTTATTTTTACAATTACAAGATTAATTATATTATTCATCTATATTCGAATTATCTACTCCTCTTTCATATTTTATTCTATTAAATTAAAATGATTTAAAATTTTTATTAAAAATAATTTTATAATTTTTATTAATATTTTTAGATTTATTTCTTTATTAGGTATAATTATTAGAACTTTATTTTTTTTCTAAGGTTTTAAGTTAAATTAAACTAATAATCTTCAAAATTATTTATAAAGAAAATTTCTTTAAGCCTTAGTAACTCTTGAAACACCTTAAAATTTGCAATTTTAAATCATAATTGAATATAAGACTTAATTTAATAAAAGAGAATATTCCCGTAAATAAATTTACAATTTATCGCTTATAGCTCAGCCATTTTATTTAGCGAAAATGACTTTTTTCTACAAATCATAAAGATATTGGAACTTTATATTTTATTTTTGGAATTTGAGCTGGAATAGTAGGAACTTCTTTAAGTTTATTAATTCGAACTGAATTAGGTAATCCCGGATCTTTAATTGGGGATGATCAAATCTATAATACTATTGTTACTGCTCATGCTTTTATTATAATTTTCTTTATAGTTATACCAATTATAATTGGAGGATTTGGTAATTGACTTGTACCTTTAATATTGGGAGCCCCAGATATAGCTTTTCCCCGAATAAATAACATAAGATTTTGACTTCTTCCCCCATCATTAATTTTATTAATTTCTAGCAGAATTGTAGAAAATGGAGCAGGAACAGGATGAACAGTGTACCCCCCACTATCATCCAATATTGCCCACGGCGGATCTTCCGTTGATTTAGCAATTTTTTCTCTTCACTTAGCTGGAATTTCCTCTATTTTAGGAGCAATTAATTTTATTACCACAATTATCAATATACGAGTTAATCATATATCATTTGACCAAATACCCCTATTTGTATGAGCTGTTGGTATTACAGCCCTTCTTTTACTTCTATCTCTACCAGTATTAGCTGGAGCTATTACCATACTTCTTACAGACCGAAATATTAATACCTCATTTTTCGATCCTGCCGGAGGAGGAGATCCAATTTTATATCAACATTTATTTTGATTTTTTGGTCACCCAGAAGTTTATATTTTAATTTTACCGGGATTCGGAATAATCTCCCATATCATTTCTCAAGAAAGAGGAAAAAAAGAAACTTTTGGATGTTTAGGAATAATTTATGCTATAATAGCAATTGGATTGCTTGGATTTATTGTTTGAGCTCATCACATATTTACAGTAGGAATAGATATTGATACACGAGCTTACTTTACTTCAGCAACTATAATCATTGCAGTTCCAACTGGAATTAAGATTTTTAGATGATTAGCTACTCTTCATGGTACCCAAATTAATTATAGTCCCTCTATATTATGAAGATTAGGATTTATTTTTTTATTTACAGTAGGGGGACTAACAGGAGTAGTATTAGCTAACTCTTCCATTGATATTACTCTTCATGATACTTACTATGTAGTGGCCCATTTCCATTATGTATTATCTATAGGGGCTGTATTTGCTATTTTAGGGGGATTTGTTCATTGATACCCTCTATTTACAGGATTAACAATAAATAACTACCTATTAAAAATTCAATTTATCTCAATATTTATTGGAGTTAATCTAACATTTTTTCCCCAACATTTTTTAGGATTAGCTGGTATACCACGACGATATTCTGATTACCCGGACAGTTTTGTGTCTTGAAACATTATTTCATCATTTGGATCTTATATTTCACTTATTTCAATAATAATAATTATTATTATTATGTGAGAATCAATAATTAATCAACGTATTATTTTATTCCCATTAAATATGCCATCTTCTATTGAATGATATCAAAATCTTCCCCCCGCAGAACACTCATACAATGAATTACCAATTTTAAGTAACTTCTAATATGGCAGATTATATGTAATGGATTTAAACCCCATTTATAAAGGCTTATCCTTTTTTTAGAAATGGCAACATGATCTAATTTAAATTATCAAAATAGAGCATCCCCCTTAATAGAACAAATTATTTTTTTTCATGATCATACATTAATTATTTTAATTATAATTACAATCTTAGTAGCATATTTAATATTAAATTTATTTTTTAATTCTTATATTAACCGATTTTTACTTGAAAATCAAATAATTGAATTAATTTGAACTATCCTACCCGCAATTACTTTAATTTTTATTGCTTTACCCTCTCTTCGATTACTTTATCTTTTAGATGAACTTAATAATCCCCTAATTACATTAAAATCAATTGGCCATCAATGATATTGAAGTTATGAATACTCAGACTTTAATAATGTAGAATTTGATTCATATATAATTAACTCAAATGAAGAAAATATTAACAATTTTCGATTATTAGATGTAGATAATCGAGTTACCCTACCTATAAATAATCAAATTCGCATTTTAATTACAGCCACTGATGTAATCCATTCATGAACTGTACCATCCTTAGGGGTAAAAGTAGATGCTAACCCCGGTCGATTAAATCAAACTAGTTTCTTTATTAACCGACCAGGTATTTTCTTTGGACAATGTTCAGAAATTTGTGGCGCTAATCATAGCTTCATACCTATTGTAATTGAAAGAATTTCAATTAATAATTTTATTAATTGAATTAATAATTATTCATTAGATGACTGAAAGCAAGTAATGGTCTCTTAAACCACCTCATGATAATTTAGCAAATATCTCTAATGAAAAGAATTAGTTAAACTATAACATAAATATGTCAAATTTAAATTATTACTAAGTAATATTCTTTTATCCCTCAAATAATACCAATTAATTGAATTTTATTTTTTATTTTTTTTATTTGTATTTTTTTAATCTTTATTTCATTAAATTTTTACATTTTTAATTATAAAATTTTAAAATTTAATAATAACAAAATTAAAACCTCTAATAACCAAATTTGAAAATGATAAATAATTTATTTTCTATTTTTGATCCATCAACAAATATTTTTAATTTACCCCTAAATTGAATAAGAACATTTATTGGATTAATATTTATTCCATATTCTTTCTGATTCATTCCAAATCGTCAATTCATATTATGAAATTTTATCTCCAATAAACTTCATAATGAATTTAAAACTTTACTTGGAAATAACAGATTTAATGGATCAACATTTATCTTTATTTCATTATTTTTTTTCGTTTTATTTAATAACTTCTTAGGATTATTTCCTTATATTTTTACTAGTACTAGTCATTTAAATATCTCATTATCTTTATCTCTAACCCTGTGATTAAGATTCATAATCTATGGATGAATTAATAACACCCAACACATATTCATCCATATAATTCCCCAAGGAACTCCCACTATTTTAATACCCTTTATAGTGTTAATTGAAACTATTAGTAATATTATTCGACCAGGAACTTTAGCAGTTCGTCTTACTGCCAATATAATTGCAGGACATTTACTTTTAACATTACTTAGTAGTACTGGTACTAATATATCAAACTACTTACTTATTATTTTAATTTTTACTCAAATTCTATTATTAATCTTAGAATCAGCTGTAGCAGTAATTCAAGCATATGTTATTACTGTATTAAGAACTCTTTATTCTAGAGAAGTTAATTAATGTCAATAAATCATAACCACCCATATCATTTAGTTGATTATAGACCATGACCTTTAACCGGAGCTATTGGTGTTATAACATTAGTTACCGGATTAATTAAATGATTTCATAATTTTAATATAAATCTCCTTATACTAGGATATGTAATTGTTTTACTAACCATATATCAGTGATGACGAGATATTTGCCGAGAAGGAACATTTCAAGGTAAACATACTATCTTAGTATCCAAAGGATTACGATGAGGAATAATTTTATTTATTGTTTCAGAAATTTTTTTTTTTATCTCATTTTTCTGAGCATTCTTTCACAGAAGTTTATCCCCTAATATTGAAATTGGTGCAATATGACCCCCTGTTAGAATTATTCCATTTAACCCATTTCAAATCCCCCTTCTAAATACAATTATTTTAATTACATCAGGAATTACAGTTACTTGAGCTCATCACGCCCTAATAATAAATAATTTTACGCAAACATCCCAAAGTTTATTTATTACTATTATTTTAGGAATTTATTTTACTATATTACAAGCTTATGAATATCTAGAAGCTCCATTTACAATTGCTGATAGAATTTATGGATCAACTTTCTTTATAGCAACAGGATTCCATGGACTTCATGTAATTATTGGAACAATTTTTCTAACAACATGTTTTTTCCGTCATTTAAATAATCATTTTTCAAGAAACCATCATTTTGGATTTGAGGCAGCAGCCTGATATTGACATTTTGTAGATGTAGTTTGATTATTCCTTTATATTTCTATTTATTGATGAGGAAATTAATTATTTATATAATATATTTAGTATATTTGACTTCCAATCAAAAAGTTTAATCAAAACAATTAATATAAATAATCATTATTTTATTAATTTTATCTCTTATAATAATTATTATTTCTAATCTTTTTATAACAATTTCATTTGTTATCTCAAAAAAATCACTATTAGACCGAGAAAAATGCTCACCATTTGAATGTGGATTTGACCCTAAATGTTTAGCACGAATTCCATTTTCTCTTCATTTTTTTTTAATTACTATAATCTTTTTAATTTTTGATGTAGAAATTGCTCTAATTTTTCCCATAATCCCCACATTTAAAATAGTTAATTTTATTGTATGATGTAAAACTAGTTTTTTTTTTATTATTATACTTTTAATTGGTCTTTATCATGAATGAAATCAAAACATATTAAATTGAATGAAATCAAAACATATTAAATTGAATCAATTAGGATTATAGTTTATTTAAAACATTTGATTTGCATTCAAAAAATATTGAAATTCAATTTATCTTAAATAAGAAGCAATATTGCATTTAATTTCGACTTAAAAGATAGAGTAATTTACTCCTTATTTATTAATTGAAACCAAATTAGAGGTATATCACTGTTAATGATAAAATTGAATAAAAATTCCAATTAGAAATATATTTAAATTAAGCTGCTAACTTAACTTATAGTGAATAAAATCATTAATATTTCTTATTTATATAGTTTAAAAAAAACTTTACATTTTCATTGTAAAAATAAAAATATATTTTTTATAAATAATATTTTATATATATTATAATATCTAAAGATTTAACAATCACCCTAATATCTTCAATATTATACTCTCAATTTAAGCTATTTAAATATAATATTAATATAAAAATAAAAATTATTATTCATAAAACAAATCTAAATAAAAAAATTTTAAAATTATTTAATTGATAAACATAAGTGACAACAGAATAATACTTAATAATTTTATAAATACCCTGTCTTTTATAAATTTCACCCCATCCCATATCAATATTTTTTAATAAATTTTGACCAAAACTTAAAAAACTATAATTTATTAAATATGTAGATAATCCAGGTAAAAATCATATTAACGTTAAAAATGTTCTTAACTTATAAGTTATAATAAATTTATTAACAGAATAAATACCCATATTACTAATTACAAATCCTATTATTATACCCCACAATGTTACATAAATAACTATTATTTTTATATTAAAAGGTAAGTAAATTATATATGGATAAGAAAAAATCATTCATCTTAAAAATCTTCCAGAAACTAATCTTATTATTAATAACATAAACATACTTTTTAATATAACATAATCCTCATCATATAAATTATAAATTGATAATAAATTATAATCCCCAATTATTAAATATATTAATAAACGTAAAGTATAAAATATGGTTAAACCCGTAGAAACATAATATAAAAAATAAATAAATAAATTTAAATTTCTTAATCTTACTAATTCTAAAATTATATCCTTAGAATAAAACCCAGCTAAAAAAGGAATCCCACATAAAGCTAAATTAGAAATATTTATACATAAAGAAGTTAAAGGAATATAAATTCTAATACCCCCTATCATACGAATATCCTGATTATCAGACATCATATGAATAATAACACCCGCACATATAAATAATAAAGCCTTAAATATAGCATGAGTTAATAAATGAAAAAAAGCCAAATCTGCATAACCCATACTTAAAATTCTTATTATTAATCCTAATTGTCTTAAAGTAGATAAAGCAATAATCTTTTTTAAATCAAATTCATAATTAGCACAAATTCCAGCCATAAATATTGTTAACCCAGATATCAATAATAAAACCCTTAAAAAAAATATATCAAGTAATAATAAATTAAACCGAATCAATAAATAAACACCAGCAGTAACTAAAGTAGAAGAATGAACTAAAGCAGAAACAGGAGTAGGAGCAGCTATAGCTGCAGGTAATCAAGAACTAAAAGGAATTTGAGCTCTTTTAGTTATAGCAGCTAAAATAACTAAAATCCCCACAACCCCCATAGAATAATCATAAGACATAAAATTTAAATAAAAAATATAATTTCATCTCCCATAATTTATTATCCAAGAAATTAATATTAAAATCATAACATCCCCAATTCGATTAGATAAAGCTGTTAATATCCCAGCATTATAAGATTTTATATTTTGATAATAAATAATTAAACAATAAGAAACTAAACCTAATCCATCTCACCCTAAAAAAATTCTAATTATATTAGGACTAATAATTAATAAAATTATTGAAAAAACAAATAATAAAACTAAAATAATAAAACGATTTAAATTTAACTCAGATCTCATATATCTTTTTCTATAAAAAATCACAGAAGAAGAAATTAAAGAAACAAATATTATAAATAATAAGGACATTCAATCCAATAAAATAGACATAACAATATTTATAGAATTAAAAGAAATGATTTCTCACTCTAATATTATTACCATATTATTCATAATAAAATAAATCATTAAAAAAAAATTAATTAATATAAAAAAAAATAAAAAAAAAAATCTAATAAAACATAAAGAATATTTATTAATAACCTAAAATGATTTCTCATATTTTTGACACCACAAATCAATATTTTTTTTAAATTATTTAAGTAAAATCAAATTATTCTATAATCAATCTTTAAAACTAAAATATTTAAAGGTAATCAATGTAATATTAATATTAAATATTCCCGAGAAACACCTCTATAAAATCTATATATTCCTAAATTATATTTTCCATGTTGAGTATAAGAATAAAGATATAAACTATATCCAGCACTAAAAAAAGAAACCCCCATCAATATAACCATTCTTAGTCAAGATCATCTTACTAATCTATTAATTAGTCTAATTTCACCTATTAAATTTAATGACGGGGGGGCAGCTATATTAGAAGATATAAATAAAAACCACCATATTCTCATAGAAGGTATAAAATTTATTATACCCTTATTTAAAAATAAACTTCGTCTTCCAATTCGCTCATAGCTAATATTCGATAAACAAAATATTCCCGATGAACATAAACCATGTCCAATTATTAAAATATAAGCTCCTATAAAACCCCAATAATTTATTGTTATAATACCCCCAATAACAATTCTTATATGGGCAACAGATGAATAGGCAATTAAAGATTTTATATCTACCTGACAAAAACATTTTAATCTAATATATAAGCCCCCAACCAATCTAATAATAACCCAAATAATTCCAACCTTTAAATTAATTTTTTGTATTATAATTAAAACCCGCAATAATCCATATCCCCCTAACTTTAACATAATAGCAGCTAAAATTATAGAACCAGAAACAGGGGCTTCTACGTGAGCCTTAGGTAGTCATAGATGAGTAAAATATATGGGTATTTTTACTAAAAAAGCTATTACTATTCTTAAATATAATAATAGTATATTAAAATCATAAAATTTTATAAAATATATTATTATTCTATTCATTTTTCCATAAAGAAAAAAAATCCCCATTAATATTGGTAAAGAAACAAATAAAGTATAAAATAAAAGATATATACCCGCCTGAATACGTTCAGGTTGATACCCCCAACCAATAATTAATATTAAAGTAGGAATTAATCTCCCCTCAAAAAATAAATAAAATATAAATAAACTTATTACTCTAAACGTTAAATATAATATAATTAATAGTAAAACAATATTTAATAAAAAAAAATTAACATAAAAATTTTTTTTTAATAAACTTTCTCTAGCCATAATTATTAAACTTCTAATTCAAATTCTTAATAAAATTAAACCATAAGAAATTAAATCACACCCTATTATATATCTTAAATTAGAAAAATTTATAATACTTAAAGTTAAATTTATAAATATTAAAGCCATTAATATTATTATTAATTGAACCATTCAAAATATATTTTTTTTAAAACATAAAGGAATTATAAATAAACCCATAAATAAAAATTTTATCATATTTAAATTAAATTATAACTCTGAAAATAATCATTACCATGAGTTCGAATTATTGAAACCAAAATAGAAAGACCTAAAGCCCCCTCACACACAGAAAAAACTAAAAAAACCATTAATATATATATATTATAATTCAACATTATCAAATATATTATCAAAAAAAAAAAAATTCTTAAAACTATAAACTCTAAACTTAATAATACAATTAATAAATGTTTATGTTTAGAAACAAAAATTATATTTCCAAATAAAAATATTACAAAAATAACCAATCATATATTTATTATCATTTGTATTTATGTTTTTATAGTTTAAAAAAAACTTTGGTCTTGTAAATCAAAAATAAGTAATTTCTTTAAAAACTTCAAAGAAAAAGAATATCTTCATCTATAATCTCCAAAATTATTATTTTACTTAAACTATTCTTTGATATTATTAAAATATTTTTATCTTTATCTTTAATTTTTACATCAATATTTATATTTTTCTTAAATCACCCATTCTCCATAGGATTAATAATTTTAATTCAAACCTTATTTATATGTCTTTTATCAAGTATATTAATTAATACTTATTGATTTTCATATATTTTATTTTTAATTTTTTTGGGGGGGTTACTAGTATTATTTATTTATGTATCAAGTATTGCATCTAATGAATTATTTAAAATTTCCCCATTTAATAAAAGATTTATCTTTTATTTAACATTACTTTTTTTATTTAGTTTTTTATTTAAAAATAACTTATTCTGAATAAATCTATCATTTAATGATGAAATAAATAATTTTTTTAATTTATTTTTATTTTCTAATAATGAATTTAATTTTAGTTTATCTAAATTATATAACGAACAAACTTATCTATTAACTTTTATAATAATTATTTACTTATTTATTGCTCTTGTTGCTGTTGTAAAAATTACTAATATTTTTTTTGGTCCATTACGATCCAACTTTTAAATATACTAATGATAAATTTATTCAAACCCATTCGAAAAACCCACCCAATTATTAAAATTATAAACAATTCTCTTATTGATTTACCTTCCCCATCTAATATTTCATCGTGATGAAATTTTGGATCATTGTTAGCCTTATGTTTAATAATTCAAATTATTACAGGTTTATTTTTAACTATATATTACACAGCTAATATTGAAATAGCTTTTTATAGAGTTAATTATATTTGCCGAAATGTTAATTATGGATGATTAATTCGAACCCTCCACGCTAATGGTGCATCTTTTTTTTTTATTTGTATTTATTTTCATATTGGACGAGGAATTTATTATGAATCTTTTAATTTAAAATATACATGAATAGTAGGAGTTATTATTTTATTTTTATTAATAGCTACAGCATTTATAGGATATGTATTACCCTGAGGTCAAATATCATTTTGAGGGGCAACAGTAATTACAAATCTTCTTTCAGCAATTCCATATTTAGGAACTATACTAGTTAACTGAATTTGAGGGGGATTCGCAGTAGATAATGCTACTCTAACTCGATTTTATACATTTCATTTCTTATTCCCATTTATTATTTTAATATTAACTATAATTCATCTTCTATTTCTTCATCAAACCGGATCTAATAATCCCCTAGGAATTAATAGAAATTTAGATAAAATCCCTTTTCACCCATTTTTTACATTTAAAGATTTAATTGGATTTATTATTTTAATTTTATTATTAACACTATTATCATTAATTAACCCTTATTTATTGGGAGACCCTGATAATTTCATTCCCGCAAATCCACTAGTAACCCCAATTCATATTCAACCAGAATGATACTTTTTATTTGCCTATGCTATCCTACGATCTATTCCTAATAAATTAGGAGGAGTTATTGCCTTAGTTATATCAATCTTAATTTTAATTATTTTACCATTTACCTTTAATAAAAAAATCCAAGGAATTCAATTTTATCCCATAAATCAAATCCTATTCTGATCTCTAATTACTATTATTATTATATTAACTTGAATTGGGGCCCGATCAGTTGAAACTCCTTATATTATTACCGGACAAATCTTAACTATTATGTATTTTTCTTATTTTATTATTAATCCCATATTAAATAAAATTTGAGATAATTTAATTTTTAATTAATTAATGAGCTTGTAATAAGCATTTGTTTTGAAAACTTAAGAAAGAATAACTATTCTATTAATTTGTACTAAATTTATTTAATAACTTAAAAATATTTTTAAGCCAATATAAAACAATAAAAAATTTAAAGAAATAGGTAAATATCTCTTTCAACATAAATATATTAACTTATCATAACGATAACGAGGTAATGTACCACGAACTCAAATAAAAAAAAAAGATAAAAAAACTAATTTTAAATAAAATATTAAAGTTAAATCATAACCCCCCATATATATAATAACAAATAATAATCTTATAAATAAAATTCTAGAATATTCAGCTAAAAAAATTAAAGCAAACCCCCCTCTTCTATATTCAATATTAAACCCTGAAACTAACTCTCTCTCCCCCTCTGCAAAATCAAAAGGAGTTCGATTAGTTTCAGCTATTAAAGAAGATAAAAAACATAATCTTAAAGGTAATATTATAAAAATAAATCAAATTATAATCTGATAATTAAAAAACTTTATTAAATTAAAATCTATAATTATAATAATTCTAGATATTATAATTAAAGACATTCTCACTTCATAAGAAATAGTTTGTGCAACAGCACGTAACCCACCCAATAAAGAATAATTAGAATTTGAAGATCACCCAGCAATCATTAAAGTATAAACCCCAATTCTAGTACAACATAAAAAAAATAAAATTCCCAAATTAAATATAACTAAATTAAATATATATGGAATTAATATTCAAATTATTAAAGACAAAATAAAACTTATAATCGGAGAAAAATAATAAACTAAATAATTAGAATAATTTAAATATACTTGTTCTTTAGAAAATAACTTAATAGCATCACAAAAAGGTTGTAATAATCCCATATAACCTATTTTATTAGGACCTTTTCGAATTTGAATATACCCTAAAACCTTTCGCTCCAATAAAGTTAAAAAAGCAACCCCAATTAAAACCCCAATAACTAAAATCAATATCCCAACTAAAATATTTATTAAATCTAATCATATCATATACTATCTATATATTTAATGATATATATAATATGACTTCTAAAATCATCACAATTTTCTGCCAAAATAGTTTATAGATATATAATATAAAATTAATAATATTCTTTAAACTAAAATTATTTTAAATATTTGATCCTTTCGTACTAAAATATTTTATTTTATTAAAGATAGAAACCAACCTGGCTTACACCGGTTTGAACTCAGATCATGTAAGATTTTAATGATCGAACAGATCAAAATTTTAAACTTTTGCATTTAAATTTTATCTTAATCCAACATCGAGGTCGCAAACTTTTTTTTTTATTTGTACTAAAAAAAAATATTACGCTGTTATCCCTAAGGTAATTTTTTCTTTTAATCACTAATAATGGATCAATAAATCACTTATTTATGTATATTATTAAAAAAGTTTATTAAATTTTTTTGTCACCCCAACACAATATTTAAATTATTTAATTTATTTATTTTTATAATTTAAATTAAACAATATAAATATAAAACTCTATAGGGTCTTCTCGTCTTTTAATTATATTTTAGCTTTTTAACTAAAAAATTAACTTTTAAATTTATAAAATAGAGACAGTTTATATTTCATCAAATCTTTCATACAAGTCTTCAATTAAAAGACTAATGATTATGCTACCTTTGTACAGTCAATATACTGCAGCCCTTTAATATATTTATCAGTGGGCAGATTAGACTTTAAATTATTTTCAAAAAGACATGTTTTTGATAAACAAGTGAATATAATTATTTGCCGAATTMMTTTATTTTACWTNTAAATTTAATTTTAANTTTATATTTTTATTTATTATACTAATTTTATCATTATTACTAATTTTATTTTATTAAAAATTATATTTTTATAAAAATTTAAATTTTATTAAATTTTATTTTTATTAAAATTTTTTATAATAAATTATAATTTTTAAACAATATAAATTTTAAAAATTTTAATACTATTTAATTTATTATAAAAATTTAATTTAAAGCTTATCCCCTAAAATATTAAATTTTAAATTTTTATAATTAATTAAAAAATTATAAAATTATTTAAATTTAAAATTAAATTTTTTTCTAAAAAAACTAGATATATTTAAAAACGATTAACATTTCATTTCTAATTAATTATTAAAAATAATTATTCAACATTAACTTTTTTAATTAATTAACTCTTTTAAATTCGAGATTTATTTAAATAAATTATTATTATTTAATAAACTCTGATACACAAGATACAATAAATAAAATTTACTTTCCCATCAATTAACTTTCAATTATTTATAATTTCCTTTACAGTAATAATTAACTATAAAACTATTTATTTTTTCTATTAAAAATACTTAAACCCCCATTTTTCTTTTTAATATTAAAATTTCTTTTATTAATTTTTATTCACTATTAATTTAACCCCTCAAATTAATTAATTTTTAATTTCTTTTCAATGTAAATGAAATACTTTAAACAAGCTCTAATTTGTTCTTTCTAGAAACACTTTCCAGTACCTCTACTTTGTTACGACTTATTCCAATTTTTAAATGAAAGTGACGGGCAATATGTACATATTTCAATTTTTAATCATTTTAATAAACTAATTAAAATTACATTTAAATCCACCTTCAAATTTATTTTACATATAAATATCCATTTAAATATATTTATTGTAATCCATCATATTCTTAATTATTATCTGCATCTTGATCTGAATTAAATTCTTTTTTAAAATTTTAAATATTATTTTTACTAAAAAATATTTTTTTAACAATGATATACAAAATTATAAATTAAGTAAATTCATTCGTGGATTATCAATTATTAGACAGATTCCTCTAAATGAACTAAAATACCGCCATATTATTTAAGTTTCAATAAACTATTATTTACTATTTTAGTATTATAAATTAAATTTTTAATAATAGGGTATCTAATCCTAGTTTATATTAAAATTTATTAAATCATAATTTTTTCATAAATTTTAATTAAATTAAAATTTCACTTAATAATTTAATATTTAATTTAATATCAATTATATTTATTATAAACCGAAATAATTTAATTTAATATTTGTTTAACCGCAACTGCTGGCACAAAATTAGTTATTAATTTTTATATTACTAAATCTTAATTTCTTAAATTTTTAATATTAATTACTATTAAATAAATTAATTAATTATTTTTAAAATAATTAAAATTATATACTAAAATTTATATGTAAAATAAATTCATAATAAAATTGTAAAAACATAATTATTTTATTATATATTTAAAATTTACCAATAGATTTTTTTTTTTTTTTTTTTATATTATATATTTAATATAAATTAATAAATTTTTATTATTTCTCTTATTTTTTTTTTTATAATATTAATATTAAAAATTAATATCATTATAATCCGAATACAGATCATTTAAATAAAGATAAATTATTAAATTTTATAATTATATAAATTAATAAATTAATTAATTATTAAAATAATTATATAATAAATTTATTAATATATATATATATAAATAATTAATTAAAAAATTTATATAATATAATTTTTTTTTTAAACCATTTGTAATAAATTTTATAATAAATATAAATTAT